AATGAATTGCCTGATAAAAGGATTACCTTGATAGGGTAAATTATGTAATAATATTACATTCATTATATTTAATAGAATTAAACTATTTCTAAAAGTATCAAAAACTTTTGTGCATCATACACCAAAATATAAAAAAAGATAAGCTAATTAAGCTACTGGGTTCATACCCCATTTATAAAGGTTTTAATCCTTTTCTTTTTAATTTTTAATAATTCTGCCAAAATTATATTCTTTTTTATTTTAATATTAGGAACAATAATTACTGTTTCGTCTAATTCTTGACTAGGAGCCTGAATAGGTTTAGAAATTAATTTATTATCTTTTATCCCCCTAATAAGAGATAATAATTTAATATCAACAGAAGCCTCCCTAAAGTATTTTTTAGTCCAAAGAATTGCTTCAGCTACATTATTATTTGCTATTATTTTATTGTATTTAAATAATTTTCCAATAACAGAATTAAACTCGACATTCAATAATTTAATAATCTATTCTTCTTTACTGTTAAAAAGTGGTGCTGCTCCATTCCATTTTTGATTTCCAAATGTAATAGAAGGATTATCATGAATAAATGCACTTTTATTAATAACATGACAAAAAATTGCACCTCTTTTATTAATTTCATATACAATATGAAATAATTTTAATTTATTTGTAATTATTACATCCACAATTATTGGTTCATTGGGTGGATTAAACCAAACCTCTTTACGTAAGTTAATAGCATTTTCATCAATTAATCATTTAGGATGAATATTAGCTGCAATACAAATTAGTGAATCAATATGATTGACTTATTTTTGCTTTTATACATTTTTATCATTTAGATTAACTTTTATATTTAATAATTTCAAAATATACCATATTAATCAATTATTTAATTCATTTTTTAATTCAAAAATTCTTAAATTTGCTTTATTTATAAATTTGTTATCATTAGGTGGATTACCTCCTTTCATTGGATTTTTACCAAAATGATTAGTTATTCAACTATTAGTAGCAACCAATCAATATATCTTAATAACAATTATAATTATAATAACCTTAATTACATTATTTTTTTATTTACGATTATGTTTTGCTGCATTCATACTAAATTATTATGAAAGTAATTGAATTGATAATATGCATATAAATAATTTTTCATTTAAATGTATATTATTATTTTCTTTTATCTCAACATTTAGTTTAATTTTAGTTTCTCTGATATTCTTTATTTTTTAACAAATTGTCAATAAATACATTAGACTATATTTATAAAGGTTTTAAGTTAAAAAAACTAATAACCTTCAAAGTTATAAATATTAGTCAAATCTTTTAAGCCTTAGTAAATTTTACTCCTTTAGAATTGCAGTCTAATGTCATTATTGACTATAAAGCCTTATTGATTAAAAAGAAATAATTCTTATTTATAGATTTACAGTCTATCGCCTAAACTTCAGCCATTTAATCGCGACAGTGACTATTTTCAACAAATCATAAAGATATTGGAACTTTATATTTTATTTTTGGAGCCTGAGCTGGAATAGTAGGTACATCACTTAGAATTTTAATTCGAGCTGAACTAGGACACCCAGGAGCTTTAATTGGTGATGATCAAATTTATAATGTAATTGTTACAGCTCACGCTTTTGTCATAATTTTTTTTATAGTAATACCTATTATAATTGGAGGATTTGGAAATTGATTAGTTCCCCTAATATTGGGAGCTCCAGATATGGCTTTTCCACGAATAAATAATATAAGTTTTTGATTATTACCCCCTTCTCTTACATTATTATTAGTAAGTAGTATAGTAGAAAACGGAGCTGGAACAGGATGAACTGTTTATCCCCCTCTTTCATCAGTTATTGCACATAGAGGAGCTTCTGTTGATTTAGCTATTTTTTCTCTTCATTTAGCAGGAATCTCTTCTATTTTAGGTGCTGTAAATTTTATTACAACAGTAATTAATATACGATCAACAGGTATTACATTTGATCGAATACCATTATTTGTTTGAGCAGTTGTATTAACTGCATTATTACTACTTCTATCACTTCCAGTATTAGCAGGAGCAATTACTATACTTTTAACCGACCGAAACTTAAATACATCATTTTTTGACCCAGCTGGAGGAGGAGATCCAATTTTATACCAACATTTATTTTGATTCTTTGGACATCCAGAAGTATACATTTTAATTTTACCTGGATTTGGAATAATTTCTCACATTATTAGTCAAGAATCAGGAAAAAAGGAAACCTTCGGTTCATTAGGAATAATTTATGCTATAATAGCAATTGGTTTATTAGGATTTATTGTATGAGCTCACCATATATTCACTGTAGGAATAGATGTAGATACACGAGCCTATTTTACTTCAGCAACTATAATTATTGCAGTACCTACAGGTATTAAAATTTTTAGTTGATTAGCTACTTTACATGGAACCCAATTAAATTATTCTCCAGCTATATTATGAGCTTTAGGGTTCGTCTTTTTATTTACAGTTGGTGGATTAACAGGAGTTGTATTAGCAAATTCATCAATTGATATCATTTTACATGACACTTATTATGTTGTTGCTCATTTTCATTATGTATTATCAATAGGAGCTGTATTTGCCATTATAGCAGGATTTGTCCATTGATACCCTTTATTTACAGGATTAACTCTAAATCCAAAATGATTAAAAAGTCAATTTATTATTATATTTATTGGTGTTAATTTAACATTTTTCCCTCAACATTTTCTTGGATTAGCGGGAATACCTCGGCGTTATTCAGATTATCCAGATGCTTATTTAACATGAAATGTAGTATCAACCATTGGATCTTCTATTTCATTACTAGGAATTTTATTTTTCTTATTTATTATTTGAGAAAGTATAATTTCACAACGACAAGTAATTTATCCTATACAACTAAGATCTTCAATTGAATGATTACAAAATACTCCCCCGGCAGAACATAGTTATTCTGAATTACCTATTTTAAGCAACTTCTAATATGGCAGATTAGTGCAATGGATTTAAGCTTCATATATAAAGTATTTCACTTTTATTAGAAATAAATGACAACATGAGCTGCCCTTGGACTACAAGATAGTGCTTCCCCTCTTATAGAACAACTTACATTTTTTCATGATCATGCTCTTATAATTTTAGTAATAATCACAACATTAGTAGGTTACTTAATATTTATATTATTTTTTAATAGCTATACAAACCGAAATTTACTACACGGGCAAACAATTGAAATAATTTGAACTATTATTCCAGCTATTGTACTTTTATTTATTGCATTTCCTTCTTTACGATTATTATACCTTTTAGATGAAATTAATGAACCTTCAATAACTTTAAAAGCAATTGGACATCAATGATACTGAAGTTATGAATATTCTGATTTTATAAATATAGAATTTGATTCATATATAATTCCAACAAATGAATTAAATACTAATGAATTTCGATTATTAGATGTTGATAATCGAGTAATCTTACCAATAAATTCTCAAATTCGAATTCTAGTAACTGCAGCAGACGTAATTCATTCTTGAACAGTTCCCTCTTTAGGAGTAAAGGTTGATGGAACTCCTGGTCGACTAAATCAAACAAATTTTTTAATAAATCGACCAGGATTATTTTATGGACAATGTTCTGAAATTTGTGGAGCCAACCATAGTTTTATACCAATTGTAATTGAAAGTATTCCTGTTAATCACTTTATTAAATGAATTACAAACAGAATAAATAATTCATCATTAGATGACTGAAAGCAAGTACTGGTCTCTTAAACCATTTTATAGTAAATTAGCACTTACTTCTAATGAACCAAAAAATTAGTTAAAATTATAACATTAGTATGTCAAACTAAAATTATTAAATTTTTTAATATTTTTTGATTCCACAAATAAGCCCTATTGGTTGATTAAGTTTATTTATTATTTTTTCAATTACTTTCATTTTATTTAGAATAATAAATTATTATCTAACAATTCCTAAATCTCCTAAATCTAAAATTTTAAGAAAAAATTTGATTAAATCTATAAATTGAAAATGATAACAAATTTATTTTCAGTATTTGATCCATCATCAAGTATTTTTAATTTATCCTTAAATTGAATAAGAACATTTTTGGGTTTATTTATATTGCCTTCAATATATTGATTAATACCTTCACGATATCATGTATTTTGAAATTCAATTTTATTAACATTACATAAAGAATTCAAAACATTATTAGGACCAACAGGTCACTCAGGTTCAACATTTATCTTTGTTTCTCTATTTTCATTAATTCTTTTTAACAATTTCATAGGATTATTCCCTTATATTTTCACAAGAACAAGCCATTTAACATTGACTTTAACCTTAGCTCTTCCATTATGATTATGTTTTATAATTTATGGTTGAACTAATCATACTCAACATATATTTGCCCATTTAGTTCCTCAAGGAACTCCTGCTATTCTAATACCTTTTATAGTCTGTATTGAAACAATTAGTAACTTAATTCGTCCAGGAACTTTAGCTGTTCGATTAGCTGCTAATATAATTGCTGGCCATTTATTATTAACACTTTTAGGAAATACAGGACCATCATTATCTTATACTATTGTTTCATTATTATTAATTGGACAAATTGCCTTATTAATTCTTGAATCAGCTGTAGCAATTATTCAATCTTATGTATTTGCTGTATTAAGAACATTATACTCTAGAGAAGTTAATTAATGTCAACACACGCAAATCATCCATTTCATCTAGTAGATTATAGTCCATGACCTTTAACAGGTGCTATTGGAGCTATAACTTCAGTGTCAGGATTAGTAAAGTGATTTCATCAATATGATATTTCATTATTTATTTTAGGGAATATTATTACTATTTTAACAGTTTATCAATGATGACGAGATGTATCACGTGAAGGAACTTTCCAGGGACTTCACACTATTCCAGTTACATTAGGCTTACGATGAGGAATAATTTTATTTATTTTATCTGAAGTAATATTTTTTATTTCATTTTTCTGAGCTTTTTTTCATAGAAGTTTATCACCAGCTATTGAATTAGGAGCATCTTGACCTCCAATAGGAATTAAACCTTTTAATCCATTTCAAATTCCATTATTAAATACAGCAATTCTTTTAGCTTCGGGTGTAACTGTTACATGAGCTCACCACAGTTTAATAGAAGGTAATCATTCACAAGCAACACAAGGATTATTTTTTACTGTTTTATTAGGAGGTTATTTCACAATCTTGCAAGCATACGAATACATTGAAGCACCATTTACAATTTCTGATTCAGTTTATGGTTCTACCTTTTTTATAGCAACAGGATTTCATGGAATTCATGTATTAATTGGTACTACCTTTTTGTTAGTATGCTTAATCCGACATTTAAATAATCACTTTTCAAAAAATCATCATTTTGGATTTGAAGCAGCAGCATGATATTGACATTTTGTAGACATTGTTTGATTATTTCTCTATGTTTCAATTTATTGATGAGGAGGTTAATCGATAATTATCTATATAGTATATAAGTATATTTGACTTCCAATCATAAGGTCTATTAATTCAATAGTATAGATAATTTTTTCAATTGCTATTATATCATCAATTTTGTTTATTATTACTAGAATTGTAATAATACTTGCATCAATTTTATCAAAAAAAATATTAGCAGATCGAGAAAAATGTTCTCCATTTGAATGCGGATTTGATCCTAAATCATCATCACGATTACCTTTTTCTTTACGCTTTTTTTTAATTACAATTATTTTCTTGATTTTTGATGTAGAAATTGCTTTAATCCTGCCAATAATTTTAATTATTAAAATTTCAAATATTTTTATATGATCAGTTACTTCAATTACCTTTATTATTATTTTAATTATTGGATTATATCATGAATGAAATCAAGGAATGCTTAATTGATCAAATTAGGGTTGTAGTTAATTATAACATTTGATTTGCATTCAAAAAGTATTGGAAATTCAATCTACCTTAAATTTAATTTGAATATGAAGCGATAAATTGCAATTAGTTTCGACCTAATCTTAGGTAATTTTACCCTTATTCTAAATTACCAATATATGCATATATATATATATATATATATATATATATTAATTGAAGCCAAAAAGAGGCTTATCACTGTTAATGATAGAATTGAGAATCAACCTCCAATTAAGGAAGTATGTTGTATCAAGAAAAAGCTGCTAACTTTTATCTTTTAATGGTTAAATTCCATTTATACTTCTGTTTATATAGTTTAACAAAAACATTACATTTTCATTGTAAAAATAAAATTATTTTTTTTTATAAATTACAAAAATTAATTCACTATATTCAAGAATTATCAAATTACCCTAACATCTTCAGTGTTATGCTCTATACTTAAGCTACTTAAATAAAATAAAAAAAAATTAAATAAAAAAGTTATTCACAAAACAAATAATAAAAGATAAATTTTTAAATTATTATTATGAATAAAAAAAATTACTTGAGAATACTTTTTTATTCTATTATATAAATTTTGACCCCCTAAAAATTCTGATCAACCTTGATCAAATGATTTATTAACAACTATTCCCAAAAATAATGGATAATTAATAATTCCATAAGTTGAAATATAAGGCATAAATCATATATAGCCAAAAAAATAACTTGATAAATAATTACTTAATGATTTATTAAAATAAAATAAAGAAACATTTGAAATAACATATCCTAAAAAACCTCCAATAATACAAACAAACAATGTTATTATTTTTATATATAATGGTAAACAAATTATATACGGAGTAGGAAAAATTAATCATCTCAAAATTCTACCTCCAACAATTCTCATAATTAATAAACCTCTTATTCCACGAAGCATTACCCAACCTTCATCTCTTAATATATTTAAACTTCCACAATTTAATTCACCCGTTATTGAATAATAAACTAATCGAAAAGAATAACAAACAGTTAAACCAGTAGAAAAATAGTATAAAAAAAAAGAAAAAAAATTAATATAACTCAATGATACAATTTCCAAAATTATATCCTTAGAATAAAATCCAGCTAAGAAAGGTATCCCACATAAAGCTAAATTAGCTACATTAAAACAAGCAGTAGTTAAAGGTATATATATACCTAATCCCCCCATTAAACGAATATCTTGAGAATTATTTATATTATGAATAATAGCACCCGCACACATAAATAATAATGCTTTAAATAAAGCATGAGTTAAAAGATGAAAAAAAGCTAATTTATAAAATCCCATTGAAAGAATTCTTATTATTAATCCTAATTGACTTAAAGTAGAAAGAGCAATAATTTTTTTTAAATCAAATTCAAAATTAGCACCTAATCCAGCTATAAATATTGTTAACCCTGATAAAAGTAATAATAATTGTCCCAAAAAAGAATTATATAACAAAATATTAAAACGAATCAATAAATAAACACCAGCAGTTACAAGAGTTGAAGAATGTACCAAGGCAGAAACTGGAGTAGGTGCTGCTATAGCAGCAGGCAATCAAGAAGAAAATGGAATTTGAGCTCTTTTAGTTATAGCAGCCAACAAAATCAATGCTCCAATAATCTGTATTTCAACTGTATTTTTTATAAACTCTAAATAAAAAATGTAATTTCAACTTCCATAATTTAATATTCAAGCAATTGCAAGCAAAAAAGCAACATCACCAATACGATTTGATAAAGCTGTTAATATACCAGCATTATAAGATTTTACATTCTGAAAATAAATAACTAAACAATAAGAAACTAATCCTAATCCATCTCATCCTAATAAAATTCTAATTAAATTTGGACTAATAATTAATAATATTATAGATAAAACAAATATAAGAACTAATATAATAAAACGATTAATATTTAAATCATCCTTTATATATTCTTTTCTATAATAAATCACCAAAGAAGAAATTAATAGAACAAAAGACATAAATAATAAACTCATTCAATCAAATAAAAAAGTTATTACAACTATTGAAGAATTTAATCTAACAACTTCTCATTCCAAAAAAATAGTATATTCATTTAATAAAAACACTAAACTACAAAGGAAACAACTTAAACTAATAATAATTAAAAAAAAAAATCTAATACTACAAATTGATAAATATTTTTTCATGATCTAAAATGAACATATCATATCATTGATACCACAAATCAATATTTTAAATAAACTATTTAAATCTACTAAAGTCAAAATATACAAATATCTCTCCTTAAAATTAAAAGATTTAAAGGAAATCAATGAAGAAATAAAAGAAAAAATTCACGAATTTTTCCACCGCTAAATGAATAAATTCCAGAAAATCTTTTTCCATGTTGTCTATAAGCATATAAGTATAAAGTATATGCAGCTCTAAAAAATGATAATAATGATAAAGAAATTATACTCAATCAAGACCAACTTACAATTCTATTTAACAAAGAAATCTCACCTAATAAGTTCAATGATGGAGGTGCAGCTATATTACAAGCTCTTAATAAAAATCATCATAAAGTTATTGAAGGTATAAAGTTCAATAATCCCTTATTGATTAATAAACTACGACTTCCTAATCGTTCATAAGTAATATTTGCTAAACAAAATAATCCCGAAGAACAAAGTCCATGTGCAATTATAAGAGTATAAGATCCACAAAGACCTCAATAACTTAAAGTTATAAGACCCCCCAAAACGATCCCTATATGAGCTACTGAAGAATAAGCAATCAAAGCCTTTAAATCAGTTTGACGTAAACAAACTAAACTAATTAATACACCACCAACTAATCTAATTCTAATTCAAATATAATTATATTTAATACCACTAATTTGCAAAAAAGAAAATACTCGAAGTAATCCATAACCTCCTAATTTTAATATAATTCCTGCTAAAATTATAGAACCAGAAACAGGTGCCTCAACATGAGCTTTAGGTAATCATAAATGAACTAAAAATATTGGTATTTTCACTAAAAAAGCTAAAATTAATGATAAATAAAGTATATCATAATCAAACAGAAAATTTCTTAACAAAAAAAAATTTAAAGTCATTAAATTATTGTATAAATAAAAAATACCTAATAATATAGGTAAAGAAACTAATAAAGTATAAAACAATAAGTATAAACCAGCTTGTAAGCGCTCAGGTTGATATCCCCATCCTAAAATTAAAAACAATGTAGGAATTAAACTTCTTTCAAAAAATAAATAAAATATAAATAAATTTATACTAGCAAATCTTAAAATTAAAAACAACAAAAGAATTAAAATATTAAATAAAAATAAATTTTTATAATTGTTATATTTATTTACTGATTCACTAGCAGTAATTATAAGAGTACAAATTCAAAGACTTAATAAAATTAATCCATAAGAAACAACATCAAACCCTAAAAAATAAGAAATATTTACAAAATAATTAGTACAAAAATTCATTATAATAAAAAAAAATGTTAACACAAATAATAAATTTTGAACCATTCAAAATGAATTATTTATAAAACAAATAGGACTAAGAAATCTTAACATAAAAATTAATTTTAACATTGTAAAACATTAAATGATTGAAAATAATCATTACCATGAGTACGAATTATAGAAACAAGAATTGAAAGTCCCAAAGCACCCTCACATACTCTAAATGTCAAAAATATTATACTAAAAAATCTTCTATAGTCTATTAAATTTAAATAAATAAACAATAAAAAAAATAAATTTAACACAATATATTCTAAACTTAAAAGTATTGACAATAAATGTTTCCGATTAGAAACAAAAACAAATACTCCAATTAAAAATAAAAAACAAGGTAACCCTCAATAAAATAATATTAACATTAGTTTTAATAGTTTAACAAAAACATTGGTCTTGTAAATCAAAAATAAGATTAAATCTTTTAAAACTTCAAGAGAAAAGTACATACTTTATCATTAATCCCCAAAATTAATATTTTAAATAAACTACCTCCTGATATTATACAATTAACTCTATATAGAATAACTTTAATCTCAAGATTCATTTTTATACAAATGAACCACCCATTAGCTATAGGATTAATACTATTAATTCAAACTCTACAAGTTTGCTTATTAACAGGATTAATAGCCAAAAGATTCTGATTTTCATATATTTTATTTTTAATTTTTATTGGAGGAATATTAGTTTTATTTATTTATGTAACATCATTAGCATCAAATGAAATATTTTCATTATCAATAAAATTAACAATTTGTTGTTTTATATTATTTATATTATTTATAATAATAAATTTATTAATTGATAAATCTTACATTTCATTTTTTATAGAAAATAATGAAATGCAAAAAATTTTTGATATAAATTTATTTATACAAGAAAATTCCTTAAATCTTAATAAATTATACAATTATCCAACAAATTTAATCACTATCTTACTAATAAATTATTTATTAATTACGTTAATTGCCGTAGTAAAAATTACAAAATTATTTTATGGACCTCTACGATTTATAAACTAATGAATAAACCATTACGAACTCAACACCCTTTATTTAAAATTGCTAACAACGCTTTAGTAGATTTACCAGCACCCATTAATATTTCAGCCTGATGAAATTTTGGATCACTTCTTGGATTATGTTTAATTATTCAAATTTTAACAGGTTTATTCCTAGCAATACATTACACAGCAGACATTAACCTAGCATTCAATAGTGTTAACCACATTTGTCGAGACGTAAATTATGGTTGATTATTACGAACTTTACATGCCAATGGTGCATCATTTTTCTTTATTTGTATTTATTTACACGTAGGGCGAGGGATTTACTATGGCTCATATTTATTCACACCAACATGATTAGTAGGTGTTTTAATTTTATTTTTAGTGATAGCAACCGCTTTTATAGGTTATGTTCTACCTTGAGGACAAATATCTTTCTGAGGAGCAACAGTTATTACAAATTTATTATCAGCAATCCCCTACTTAGGAATTGATTTAGTACAATGGGTATGAGGAGGATTTGCAGTCGATAATGCTACATTAACACGATTTTTCACATTTCATTTTATTTTACCATTTATTGTATTAGCTATAACATTAATTCATTTATTATTCTTACATCAAACAGGATCAAATAACCCGATTGGATTAAATTCTAATATTGACAAAATTCCATTTCATCCATATTTTTCTTATAAGGACATTGTAGGATTTATTGTAATAATTATATTTCTTTTACTTTTAACTTTAATTAATCCATATTTATTAGGTGACCCAGATAATTTCATTCCAGCTAATCCATTAGTTACACCAGTTCATATTCAACCAGAATGATATTTTCTATTTGCATATGCAATTCTACGATCAATTCCAAATAAATTAGGAGGAGTAATTGCACTTATATTATCAATTATAATCTTAGCGATTCTTCCATTCTACAACTTAAGAAAATTCCGAGGTATTCAATTTTATCCTATTAATAAAATTTTATTTTGAATTATAGTAGTAACAGTTATTCTATTAACCTGAATCGGAGCACGACCCGTAGAAGATCCATATGTATTAGTCGGACAAATTTTAACAGTAGTTTATTTTATATACTACATTATTAATCCACTAGTTAATAAATGATGAGATAATTTAATTAATTAGTTAATGAGCTTGAATAAGCTTATGTTTTGAAAACATAAGATAGAAATTTAATTTTCTATTAACTTTACTAAAATAAATTAACAATATAAAATAAATCAATATTAATTTAAATCCAATAAAAAATAATAAATAATTCAAAGAAAAAGGTAAAAAACTCTTTCAAGCTAAATATATTAATTTATCATAACGAAATCGAGGTAAAGTTCCACGAGCTCAAATGAATACAAAAGAGATAAAAGTTAATTTAATATAAAATAAAAAATTAAATAAATCACATCCAAAAAAAATTACACAAAATAATATACTTATAAATAAAATTCTAGCATACTCAGCTATAAAAATTAAAGCAAATCCTCCTCTTCTATATTCAATATTGAATCCAGAAACCAACTCAGATTCTCCCTCAGCAAAATCAAAAGGGGTCCGATTAGTTTCAGCTAAACAAATACAAAATCAAACTAATCCCACAGGAAATATAATTACAATAAATCAAACATAATCTTGAAAATAAAAAAAATCTAATATATTATAACTTCCAATTAAAAATACAAAAGACAATAAAATTAAAGCTATTCTAACTTCATAAGAAATAGTTTGAGCTACAGCACGTAATCCCCCCAACAAAGCATAATTTGAATTAGAAGATCAACCAGCAACTATAACTGTATATACTCCTAAACTAGTGCAACATAAAAAAAATAACAACCCTAAATTAAAAGAAAATAACTTAACAAATAAAGGGATACATAACCAAACAACTAAAGAAATAAATAGGGAAAAGATTGGAGAAAAATAATAACAAATATAATTTGATAAAAGAGGATAAGTTTGTTCTTTAGTAAATAACTTAATTGCATCACAAAAAGGTTGAGGAATCCCCATTAATCCAACTTTATTAGGACCTTTACGAATTTGAATATAACCTAACACCCTCCGTTCTAAAAGAGTTAAAAAAGCAACTCTAACTAAAACACAAATTACCAAAATTAATCTACCAATAAAAGATATAATATATTCTATAAAAAACAAGTACTATTTGTAATAAAAATCACATAAATAAATTCTAAATTTATTGCACTAATCTGCCAAAATAGTAAAATTAATCAAATTCTTTATAAAAAATATAATTATTTCAATATCTGGTCCTTTCGTACTAAGATATTATAATTTATTAAAGATAGAAACCAACCTGGCTTACGCCGGTCTGAACTCAGATCATGTAAGAATTTAAAAGTCGAACAGACTTTATATTTAAGCAGCTACACCTAAAATATATCTTAATCCAACATCGAGGTCGCAAACTTTTTTATCGATAAGAACTCTCCAAAAAAATTACGCTGTTATCCCTAAAGTAACTTAATCTTATAATCGTTATTAACGGATCAATAAATCATAAATTAATGAATTATTTAATAATTAAAAGTTTATTAAATTTTAACATCACCCCAACAAAATATTTACTGTTATAAAAATAAAAGGAATCTAAAAAATTTAAATAAAAATAAATATAAAGATTTATAGGGTCTTCTCGTCTTTTAATGAAATTTTAGCTTTTTAACTAAAATATAAAATTCTATTATAAATTTAAATGAAACAGTTTATACTTCGTCCAACCATTCATACCAGCCTTCAATTAAAAGACTAATGATTATGCTACCTTTGCACAGTTAGAATACTGCGGCCATTCAAAATTATTCAGTGGGCAGGTTAGACTTTAAAAATAACTCAAAAAGACATGTTTTTGTTAAACAGGCGAGTATAAAATATTTGCCGAGTTCTTTAAATAAACTTATCATTCAAAATTATCTATACAATAAAATATACTAATTTTATCATTATTACTTCTTATAAAAAATTAATAAAAAAATTTTTATAAAAAATTAAAATATTAATAAATAATAATTATAATAAAATAATTTATAACAAACTTAAAAATGATTGCTAATTCTATACATACATTTAATATAACATTTATTAATTTTTAAAAATTTATTTTAAAGCTTATCCCTTAAAATATTCAAATCAATAATTTTTTTGATTAAATAAATAAACAAAAAATTAAAAATTTGTAAATTAAATTTATTTCTAAAAAAACTAGATACCTTTATAAACGAATAACATTTCATTTCTAATAATTTATTTAAAATAATTTTGACACATTAACTTTCATAAATTATTAACTCTTATAAAATCGAGATTAATAAATAATTATTAATTATTTAATAAACCCTGATACACAAGGTACAATAAACAAAATTTTCTTTTATCATAAAAATTTTTCAAAATATTTCAATTATCTTTCACAATACATAATACACTATTATTAATATTATTTTTTCATTAAAAATTACTAAAACATTAAATTATATAATTATTTTTAATAAATTAAAAAAAAAAATTACAAAATTAATAAATAAATTTTATAATCAATTTATATTGATTTGCACAAAAATCTTTTCAATGTAAATGAAATACTTTACTAAATAAGCTTTAAATTGTCATTCTAGATACACCTTCCGGTACATCTACTATGTTACGACTTATCTTACCTTAATAGCAAGAGCGACGGGCGATGTGTGCATATTTTAGAGCTAAAATCAAATCTTTAATCTTTAAGATTTTACTATCAAATCCATCTTCATTAAATATATTTCACATCTAAATTCGCTTAAATAATTTTATTGTAACCCATCTCTACTTAAATATAAGCTACACCTTGATCTGATATAAATTTTAATATAAATTATAGAAAATTATTATTCTAATAAAATATTCTAATAACGACGGTATATAAACTGATAACAAATTTAAGTGAGGTACATTGTGGATTATCAATTATAGGACAGGTTCCTCTGAATAGACTAAAATACCGCCAAATTTTTTAAGTTTCAAGATCATAACTAATACTACCTTAGTGTTTTAATTTACATTTTAAATAATAGGGTATCTAATCCTAGTTTATTTATAAAATTTATAAGCTTCAATTAAAACAAAATAAAAATATGTAAATTTAAAATTTCACCTAATAAATTTACAATTATTTTACATTTATATAAAATTTAACTTCCACTAAAATAATTTTATTTGCATTATTTGTATAACCGCGGCTGCTGGCACAAATTTGGCCAATACTATATGAAATTACTATTTACAAATTTCTTTGATTAATAAAATTAATTACTGAGATTATAAAAAAAAAATTACTTATTATTAAAATAAATAAAAATTCACGCAAAAACTTACATATAAAATAAATCAATAATAAAATTTTAAGCCAAAATAAAACTTTAATATTTAAATACAACTTAATACACAAAATAAAATGTTGTAATTAAATTACAAAGGAAATAACTTTTCTTAATTCAATTACCAATAAAACTCAAATTTTTATTAAATAAAATACATTAGTATTTCCTCCCAGCCAAGTAAACAGACCCCCTATCATATTTACTTTTTTTCTAACAAAAAAGTAGAAGAAATTTTACTTTTTTAACAAAAAAGTTGTATTTTTCTACTTTAATACAAAAACTAAAAAATACGTAACAAACTAAAATTTAATTAGATATTACACTTTAAATAACAAATTTAAGTAATAATAAAATTAAATAATTCATTAAAAACAACAATTTATAAATAAATAGATTTAAAGTAATTTTTTTTTTTTTTTTTTTTCTATATAATATTCACTATTCATTAAACATTTATATATATAAATATTTAATTATAAATTAAATATCTATTTAATAAAACAAACATTTAATTTACAATTAAATGTTACTATTATAAATAAATATTTAATTGTAAATTAAAGTTTTATTTAAATTAATGTTTAATTTTAAATTAATATTAAACTTATGATAGACAAAACTTTACATTACAATTAGAGTATTGAATACGATTATTAAATTATTTATTTATTATAATATAATTAATAATTAATAAATAATTTATTTAAAATAAATTTTAATATGACAATAAATTAATCATTTTTAAATAGAGACTCGTATTCAGATATTTGGTTTAAATTAACATATATATACAAATTAAATATTTATTATCATATACATATATATATATTCCTTGGTTTATATATATATATATATGACAATAAATATTTAATTGATTAATAAATATCTATATATTCCGTCTATATTTAATATTATATATTTATAAATATATTATTTATTTATATATAATATAACGTTCAATATATATATATATACAAATAAATATTTAATTAATTAATATATATCTATATCCAAATACATAAAACCCATGGATTCATAGATGCATAAACATTCTATCACATTTATTAGTCGATAAAATAATCTGACGATCCACATTTATATAGATATATGTTAGGGATAGGTTATTACATGTAAATACGAATTATCCTACATTATTGTATTTTTACCTCTCGGAAATGGCTATATTAGAATTTTTAGTTATTTATAAATAATAATTATTAAAAACAAAAAAGTACTAATTTTAATTACTCAATAAACTAATATTTAAAAATTCTAATCAACACCGTCAACTTAAAAAATAACATTAAAAAAAAAAAAAAAAAAAAAATTACAAAGGAAACAACTTTTTTTAAATGAAATAAGTTTTTTTCTTCC